ATGTGATAGTGTCACACTATATATATGACGAAACTACACACATGTCATTACAGAGACGATATACACTTAGCCCTCGTTTTAGGGGTTTTTCGAGATAGCTAGGTATATTAAGGGGGAGGGGGGTTTTTCCCAAAAAAATGTATCGGCCTTTTTTTTTTCTTCCCGACCCGGGGGCACCTATATAATATATCTATGCCTATATATAGATGTTTGTGGTTAAAAAATCTTAGTTTTTCCCATTAATTAAATATTAATTTTCTTAGTAATATGCGGTTTAATAGAATGTCTTTATTAAACCTTTGTCCAATTATTCGTATATATGGATGGAAGTTAAATTTCAATTATTGGTCTTAGCCATGTGAGTACTGCCTTATTTTGACAAGTAGAAGCCCAGCGAATGATATAAGTAGCGAAGTTTTATAATATTATGTTGAGTATAGGACCAACTTAACTTGATGTTCCGGCCGCAACCCGACAGAGACGTCTGGAGGGTTAATCTTTGTTTCATCCCCAAAAAAAACTGGGAGGGCTGGAAATCTTGAGACGATGAATAGTTGAATGCCAACCAAGGGAACTAGAGGAAAGGCAAAATGACGCGATTAAGAGACGTATGCCGTTCAAGGGTGCCTAATGTGAGCATTTGAGCAAGTTCTGGGGATTAATCCAATTCAGTACCACAAACCGTGCAAAGGTGGCTATATTAGGGTATTGGTTGGTTCTCGCCAGCCCTAATAATCAACTGTAATTAATATATTGCTTATTTAAAAATGTGTGCTTTAGTCTAACGGTTGAGAGAAAAATGAGGTAACTGAGTGGATAAATTAGTTATGATTATTTGGATATTAGAAAAATGTGGGTTAATAATTATATATAATGTAATAGTTGGACATTTACTAATGAGTATTATACATGGTATGTCATGAAATAGCTTACAGTCGATGAATGAGTATTATACATAGTACTATAATATGTACATATTACATATATATGAGCCCAATAATATATATGTATATCTGACTAAGTAAGGGCCGCAAAATTGACGACCAGAAAATACTGGTGTGTCTCAGGAGGTAGTTTAAGCAGAATCTTGGCTTTGGGAGCCAAGGATGGGAGTTCAACCCTCTCTTTCCTGAATACAGCCTGTTTGGGGAGGCCTGTTTTGGGGAGGCCTGTTTTGGGGAGGCCTGTTTTGGGGAGGCCTGTTTTGGGGAGGCATCCCACCTCCAATTTTTGGTTTACAAGACCAACGCCTTAATTTTTAGGCTACCATAACATATTAAAGATTTAAAATTTTATTTTCTCATCAGCCGGCAAGGGGAAGAAGGATGAGGAATAAGAGGAAGTAAATAACGGAGGCAATTTGACCGATAATGATGAATGGTTGTTCTACTGGTTGGCCCCCAATCCATGTTAGAATGATAGTGTTTGTGAGTAGTGTTCAAAATAAGATTTGGGTGATTGGTCGGAATGTGGCGCTTCGTTGCTTGGATGTGTGTAGTATGGGCACCAGCATGAGGATGAGGATTGAAAATAAGAGAGCAAGGACCCCCCCTAGTTTGTTCGGGATAGAGCGCAGGATCGCGTAGGCAAACAGGAAGTATCATTCTGGCTTGATGTGAGGTGGTGTGAGTAGGGGATCGGCTGGGATGAAATTTTCTGTGTCCCCTAGTAGGTTGGGTGTGAAAAGAGCAAGTAGGGTTAGGAGGAGGCCTAGGATGAAGAAGCCTAAAAGGTCTTTGTAAGAGAAGTAAGGGTGAAATGGGATTTTATCTGTGTTAGAGTTGAGTCCAGTGGGGTTATTAGAGCCTATCTCGTGAAGGAAGAGGAGGTGGAGTAGGGTAAGTGCAACAATTAGGAAAGGAAATAAGAAATGGAAGGCAAAGAATCGGGTTAGGGTGGCGTTATCGACTGAGAAGCCCCCTCAAATCCACTCTACTAAAATGTTGCCAATATAGGGGAAAGCGGATAGGAGGTTTGTAATGACTGTTGCGCCTCAAAATGATATTTGACCCCATGGCAAGACATAGCCTACAAAGGCTGTTGCTATTAATAAAAATAAAAGGATTACCCCAATATTTCATGTTTCTTTGTTGAGGTAAGATCCGTAGTAGAATCCACGAGCTATATGAATGTAAATACAGATAAAAAAGAGTGAGGCTCCATTGGCGTGAATATTGCGGATAAGTCATCCATAATTCACATCTCGGCAGATGTGAACAACTGAGGAGAAAGCGGAGGCGATATCTGGGGTGTAGTGCATGGCTAAGAAGAGGCCAGTGAGGATCTGAATAATCAGGCAAAGTCCTAGAAGTGAGCCATAATTTCATCAGATTGAGATGTTGACTGGGGTGGGGAGGTCAATAAGTGAGCTATTAATAATCTTAAATAATGGATGGGTTTTTCGAATATTTGTGGTCATTAGGTTCTTGTAGTTGAATAACAACGGTAGTTTTTCAGACTATTGGTCTTAGTTAAAATCTAAGTGGGAATTTATGATTTATTTAGTGTTTATTATAATGTTGGGTTTTATTATAGGTTTGGTAGCAGTGGCTTCAAATCCTTCTCCTTATTATGCTGCTCTCGGTTTAGTAATTTCTGCTGGCGTGGGGTGTGGTTTGTTGGTAAGTTCTGGAAGTTCTTTTTTATCTTTAGTTTTATTTTTAATTTATTTAGGGGGGATACTGGTTGTGTTTGCTTATACTGCGGCACTTGTTGCAGAGCCTTATCCTGAGTCATGAGGGGATTGATCGGTATTAATTTATGTTTTATTTTATGTTGGGGGTTTAATATACGTTAATAAACATTTTGTTGGGGGTTGAGGGTGAGGGTGGTTTGGGGGGGATGAAATTAATGGTCTAGAGGTGATTCGTGGGGATTTTAGTGGTGTAGCTTTACTATACTCTTATGGTGGTTATTTACTAATACTAAGTGGTTGAATACTGCTTTTGGCATTGTTTGTTGTACTAGAGTTAACTCGTGGTATCTCTTGAGGGACATTGCGTGTAGTCTAAATTATGATTAGTGTAGCTAGGGTAAGAGTGAGGAAAAAGATTATAAGATAAATTTTAATGAAGCCTTGCTGGGGTAGTGTAAATAATTTAATTATGGATGTTTGTTGGATAAGTTTATTTTTTGGTCCTATTTTTTCATTTCATGTTAGGTCAATCAGGTGGGTTGAGATAGTTTGAGCTCAGTGAAGGTTGATTTGTGGGTAAATACGGTGGAAAATTGGTGGGAAGTAGCCTAATATATTAGAGAAATTATGGGTTGATATGGTTGGGTAGATTTTAAATTGGTGTTTGGTGAGGTTAGTTAATTCTAGGGCTAAAAGTAGGCCCATAATTGTTACTAGGAGGGCGGAGAGTTTGAGGGTGAGTGGTATTGTTAAAATTTGTGTTTTGGTTGGTGTTATGTTGAAGGTAATAATGAGACCGGCTAAGATACTTCCATAAGCTAGGCGTTTAATAGGTTTTAACACTAAGGGATTGTTTTCATTGATAGGTGTCAGTGGGGTAAATCGTGGTGTATTTATTAATGTGAAGAAGATAAGTCGGAGGCTATAAATAGCAGTGAAGGAAGTAGCTAACAAGGTTATTGTCAGGGCTCAGGCGTTTAGGTTAGATGTGTTCATGGCTTCGATGATGGCATCTTTTGAAAAGAAACCGGATAGGAAAGGTATACCTGTTAGGGCCAAGCTTCCAACTGTAAGGGAGGAAGCAGTAAATGGTAGAAGTTTGTGGAGCCCTCCTATTTTTCGAATATCTTGTTCGTTATCTAGGCTATGAATGATGGAGCCAGAACAAAGAAAGAGTATAGCTTTGAAGAAGGCGTGTGTGCAGATATGAAGGAAGGCTAACTGAGGTTGATTTAGGCCAATGGTCACTATTATGAGGCCTAATTGGCTGGATGTGGAGAAGGCTACGATCTTCTTGATATCGTTTTGGGTGAGGGCACAGGTAGCTGTAAATAGAGTCGTTAATGCACCTAAGCATAGGCAAGCTGATAAGATTAGCTGATTATCTTGAATTAAGGGATGAAGCCGGATTAGAAGAAATACACCGGCTACGACTATTGTGCTTGAGTGGAGTAGGGCGGAGACTGGCGTAGGCCCCTCCATGGCTGATGGCAGCCAGGGATGGAGGCCGAATTGTGCTGATTTTCCGGCAGCAGCTAGTACTAGGCCTATTAGAGGTAAAGTTAGATCAGTGTTTTTAGATAGAATAAATAATTGTTGAGTTTCTCATGAGTTGAGATTTATAGCTAGTCAGGCCATACTTAGAATTAATCCGATATCTCCGATGCGGTTATAAATTACTGCTTGGAGAGCTGCTGTATTAGCGTCTGCTCGGCTATACCATCAACCGATGAGGAGAAATGATATGATACCGACTCCCTCCCAACCGATAAATAATTGAAACAAATTATTAGCGGTGATAAGGATTATCATTGTCATAAGAAAAAGAAGAAGGTATTTAAAGAAACGGTTAAAGTTTGGGTCTGTATGCATATATCAGAGTGCAAATTCTAGGATGGACCATGTAACGTAGAGGGCTACGGGTGTGAAGATAATAGAGTAGAGGTCAAATTTAAAGCTTATGTTAATATTTATAGGCCCTAGGTTAATTCAGTTTCAATTGGTTGTAATAGATTCTACACCTTGATCAAGGAACAAGAAGAGGGGAATTAAGCTGACAAAGAATGAGAGCTTAACGGCTGTTTTAACGTGAGTAGAGGCTCAGTTGGGATTAACGGATTCTTGGGGGGAGGTTATAGATAAAAATAAAGGGTAAAGAAGAATAATAAAAATTAACAGGAATGAAGAGTTAAAGATAATTGAGTTCATGGCTATTGCTTGGAGTTGCACCAAGAGTTTTTGGTTCCTAAGACCAATAGATATCTATTATCTTTCAAAAGCTTAAGCGAGCCATGGAGTTGAACCATGAGTAAAAGAATTAGCAGTCCTTTTTGTCCCGGACCTCTCTTGGTGAGTAAAAAGATTTTAACTTTTATTTTTAGAATCACAATCTAACGTTTTAATTAAACTATAGACACAAAATGTTCATCCTAGGATGAGTTCAGGTTTGGTAATGATGAGAATTGTGGGGAGAAGGTGAAGGTATATGAGCAGGTGTTCTCGTGTGTGGGAGGGGGTTAGAAAGAGTAAATGTTGAGGTGTGGGGCCCCGTTGTGTTATTAGGAATATATATAATGAGTAGGCTGCTGTTAATAAAACTCCTATTCCTGTTAGGATAATAGTTCAGTTTGATCACTTAAAAAGGGAGGAGATAATGAGTAATTCCCCTATGAGGTTTGGGCTAGGGGGTAAGGCGAGATTGGCTAAGTTAGCTAAAAATCATGATGTGCCTATAAGTGGTAGGATAATTTGGGTGCCTCGGGCCAATAAGAGTGTTCGGCTATGAATACGTTCATAGTTGGTGTTAGCTAAGCAGAAAAGTATTGATGAGACTAACCCATGGGCAATTATAAGGGCTGTGGCACCTGCGAAGCTTCATGGGGTTTGAATCAGGATGGCTGCTGCTACAAGGCCTATATGACTGACTGATGAGTAGGCAATTAAGGATTTAAGATCTGTTTGTCGAAGACAGATAGAGCTAGTCATAATAATTCCTCAGATTGCTAGAATTAGGAAGGGGTATGCTATTTCTTTTGTGAGGGGGTTAAGTATAACAATAATCCGTATTATGCCATAGCCTCCTAGTTTAAGGAGGACTGCAGCTAGAATTATGGAGCCGGCAATTGGGGCCTCTACGTGGGCTTTAGGTAATCAGAGATGAACTCCGTAGAGGGGTATTTTCACCAGGAAGGCAATTAGGCAGGCAGCCCATCAAAATTTATTGGCTCAGGAGTGTAGGTTGGAAATGTTTGGGTACTGTAAAATAAGTATAGATAGGGTGCCGAGATCCTTTTGTAAGACAAGTAGGGCAATTAAGAGGGGTAAGGAGCCTGCAAGGGTGTAGAATAAAAAGTAAATGCCGGCATTAAGACGCTCAGTTTGATTTCCTCATCGTGTGATAATAATAAGAGTTGGGATGAGTGTAGCTTCAAATATAATATAAAATAGAATTATCTCTGTTGCACTAAATGCTAAAATTAGTAGTGTTTGGAGGGTGATTAGTAAAGAGATATAAATCTGTTGTCGTTTATGGGGCTCAGCGGTTAAGTGTTTAAGGCTAGCTAAGAGTATAAGTGGTAGGAGTCAGCATGTAAGTGCAAGTAGAGGGGCAGAAAGAGGATCAACACCAAGAAAAAGGTTAGAGTAATTTCAGCCCATCTCAAAGTCTCATTTAAATCAGGTGAGACTTAATGAGGCAATTAAAAGGCTATTAGAGATAGTTGAAGTCCATATTCATTTTTTGGGTGCGAGTCATGAGATTGGGAATAATAGGAGGGTGGGAATAAGGATTTTTAACATTGTAGGAGGTTGAGGTTGTTAAGGTGATCAGTTCCGTGGGTGCGGGTGGCGGCTACAAGAAGGGCTAGTCCAGAACTTGCTTCGCAGGCTGAGAATGTTAGTAAAATTATAGGTGCCAAGGATAAAGAGGGGGAGTTTATTACTATAGATCAGATAGCGATTGCAATGAAGAGGGAGAGTATTATCCCTTCAAGACAAATAAGGGCTGATAGTAGATGGGAGCGATTGAAAGCTAGTCCTGTAAGGCCAAGAATAAATGCTGATGTAATTGTGAAGTAAATAGGAGTCATAAGGCACTTATGGATTTTCACCATAATTTATTAAGTCGAAATTAATGGTCTTTTTTTGGACTAAGCACCTATTCTGCTCATTCAAGGCCTCCTTGAAGTCATTCATAGACAAGGCCTAGTGTGAGTAGGATAATAATAATGGAAGCTCAGAGGGTGGTGGTGAGTGGAGAGCCTAATTGATCCCCTCAGGGCAATGGAAGGAGTAAGGCAATTTCCAAATCAAATAGTAAGAAGAGAATTGCCACTAGGAAGAATCGTAGGGAGAATGGGAGGCGTGCAGATCCTAGGGGATCAAATCCACACTCGTAAGGTGACAGTTTTTCACTATCTGGGTTAAGAGTCGGCAGTCAGAATGCGATGAAAGCTAGGATTAGGGAAACGAGGGCGGGAATGGCGATAGATAATGTAATGAGGTTCATTACTTCTCCTTGGAGTCTAACCAAGAGTGAATGATTGGAAGTCATTTGTACTAGTTTATACTAGAAAAGTATTATGAGCCTCATCAATAAATTGATACATAAAGGAATAATCATACTACGTCGACAAAGTGTCAGTATCATGCAGCGGCTTCAAAGCCAAAGTGGTGTTCTGATGTAAAATGGAAGAGGATTTGGCGTAGTAAACAGATTAAAAGAAATGTTGAGCCAATAATAACATGGAGTCCATGGAAGCCGGTTGCTACGAAGAAGGTTGTTCCGTAGACCCCGTCGGCAATGGTGAATGGGGCTTCGTAATATTCTATGGCTTGAAGAGCTGTAAAGTAAAAACCTAAGAGAACTGTAAGTGTAAGAGCTTGAATAGCTTCTTTTCGATCCCCTTCCATGATGCTATGGTGTGCTCAAGTGACAGTGACTCCGGAGGCTAATAGAACAGCAGTATTAAGTAATGGGACTTCAAATGGGTCTAAGGGAGTAATTCCTGTGGGAGGTCAGCAGCCCCCTAATTCAGGGGTTGGGGCTAGGCTGGCGTGATAAAATGCTCAGAAAAATCCAAGGAAGAAGAATACTTCTGATATAATAAAGAGAATCATGCCGTAGCGTAGGCCTTTTTGTACTGGGGGGGTGTGGTGTCCTTGAAATGTTCCTTCTCGGATGACATCTCGTCACCATTGAATAACTGTGAGAGCAAGAAGGATGAGTCCTAGGAGGAGAAGGGACATGGTGTGAAAATGAAATCAAATGGCTAGGCCTGAGGTTATAAGGAGAGCAGCAATAGCTCCTGTTAACGGTCATGGGCTTGGGTCAACTATGTGATATGCGTGTGCTTGGTGGGCCATTATTAAACGTTTTCTTGTAGATACAGGCTTAATAATAGTACAAATACATAGGCTTGAATCATGGCTACGGCCACTTCTAATAGAGTAAGTAGAAATAATACGATAGAAGTTAGGATTGCTACTGCAGGTATAGTGGAGATTAATACAAAGGCTGCTGTTGCAATTAATTGTATTAATAAATGGCCTGCTGTGAGGTTAGCTGTGAGTCGAACTCCTAAGGCTAAGGGTCGAATGAATAGGCTAATAGTTTCGATAATAATGAGAACTGGAATTAAAGGGGTGGGGGTGCCTTCTGGGAGGAGATGACCTAGGGCAATGGTGGGTTGATTCAATATACCAATTAAGACTGTGGTTAATCACAAGGGAAGGGCAAAAGCTATATTTAATGAGAGTTGGGTTGTTGGTGTAAATGTGTAAGGGAGAAGGCCTAGTAGGTTAATAGTAATTAAGAAAAGTATAAGTGCTGTGAGAATAATGGCTCATTTGTGTCCTCCCACATTAAGAGGTTGTAGGAGTTGCTGCGTAAATCGGTTAATAAATCATGTTTGTAGGGTGATGAGGCGGTTGTTAAGTCATCGGTTTGAGGGAGTTTGGAAGATTACTGCTGGTATAATAATTGCTAGGGCAATTAAGGGCAGGCCTATAAGTGAGGGGCTCAAAAATTGATCAAAAAAGTTTAAGATCATGGTCAGTTTCAGGGTTCTGGTTTTTGTTTTTCAGTATTTTTTGGGGTGGGGCTATAATTGAGTAAGTAAGATGTAAGTTTATGTGGTAAGACGACCAAGAAGAATAACCAGGAGAATAGGAAGATTAGAAATCAGGGATTGAGGTTGAGTTGAGGCATATCATCAAGGGTGGTTGGGAATCACCAATATTTAGCTTAAAAGGCTAATGCTGGACCCTGTTAGCTTCTTAATGAGACTTCTTCTAGCATTAATGAAGATCAATTTTCAAAGTGTTCTAAGGGTACTGCTTCAACTACGATGGGTATAAAGCTGTGGTTGGCACCACAGATTTCTGAACACTGTCCGTAATAGACACCAGGCCGAGAAATGATAAAGGCGGTTTGATTGAGGCGTCCTGGTACTGCATCTATTTTTACTCCAAGTGCTGGGATTGTTCAGGAGTGTAAGACATCTTCTGCGGTTACTAAAACTCGAATAGGGGACTCTATTGGAACAACCATGCGGTGGTCTGTCTCTAGAAGTCGAAATTGTCCTGGATACAAGTCCTCAGTTTGGATTATGTAGGAGTCAAATTCTAAATTTTCATAGTCTGTATATTCGTAGCTTCAATATCATTGATGGCCTAACGCTTTAATTGTAATGTGTGGATCATTAATTTCGTCTATTAGGTATAAGATCCGTAGCGAGGGTAGTGCAATTATAATAAGGATGATAGCGGGCAAGATGGTTCATACAATTTCAATTTCTTGTGAGTCTAAGATATATTTATTAGTTAGTTTAGTAGTTACTATTGCTACAATAATATAAAGAACTAATGTGCTAATAAGAAACACAATTATTAATGTGTGGTCGTGGAAATGGAGAAGTTCTTCTATAATAGGGGAGGCTGCGTCTTGGAATCCTAATTGTGCTGGGTGTGCCATTAATTTAAGATTCGTGGGAGTTTAACCCACAATTTCACCTCGACAAGGTGATGTAATTGATTTACTAGAGTCTCAAGAAAGTGACAGAGTGGTGATGTGGTTGGCTTGAAACCAACTTATGGGGGTTCAATTCCTTCCTTTCTTGTTAATAAGCAGGCTGTTGAACTTGAACGAAAGCTGGTTCTTCATAGGTGTGATATGGAGGAGGGCAGCCATGGAGTCATTCTACATTGGTATTAGAGAGTTCAATAGATAGAACTTCACGTTTTGAGGCAAATGCTTCTCAAATAATAAATAATAAGATGATGACAGCGACTAACGAGATTAGGGATCCGATAGATGATACAACATTTCAAAGGGTGTAAGCATCTGGGTAGTCTGAATAGCGTCGTGGTATGCCTGCTAAGCCTAGGAAGTGTTGGGGGAAAAAGGTCAGGTTTACTCCGATAAATATAATTAAGAATTGAATTTTTGATCATGTGGAGTGAAGTGTGTAGCCTGTGAATAAGGGGAATCAATGAACAAAGCCTGCTATAATAGCAAATACTGCTCCTATTGAGAGAACATAATGGAAATGGGCTACAACATAATAGGTGTCGTGGAGTACAATGTCAAGGGAAGAATTGGCTAAAACAACCCCCGTCAGTCCTCCAACTGTGAATAGGAAGATAAAGCCTAATGCTCAAAGTAGTGGTGTTTCCCATTTAATGGAGCCGCCGTGGAGGGTGGCTAGTCAGCTAAAGACTTTAACACCTGTTGGAATGGCAATAATTATCGTGGCTGATGTAAAATACGCTCGTGTGTCTACATCTATCCCTACTGTAAATATGTGGTGTGCTCAGACGATAAACCCTAAAAGACCAATAGCTATTATTGCTCAGACTATACCTATATAGCCGAAGGGTTCTTTTTTACCAGAGTAATAAGCAACTACATGTGAGATTATTCCAAATCCTGGTAAAATTAAAATATATACTTCAGGGTGACCAAAGAATCAGAATAAGTGCTGGTAGAGAATAGGGTCTCCTCCCCCTGCCGGGTCAAAGAAAGTTGTATTGAGGTTACGATCTGTGAGTAGTATGGTAATGCCAGCTGCTAGTACTGGGAGGGCTATAAGAAGTAAGACAGTTGTGACAAGGATAGATCACACGAATAAAGGTGTTTGGTATTGAGAGATTGCTGGGGGTTTTATGTTGATGATTGTGGTGATGAAATTAATGGAGGCTAAGATAGAAGAAATACCTGCCAAATGAAGAGAGAAAATTGTTAAGTCTACGGAGGCCCCCGCGTGAGCTAGATTTCCAGCTAGAGGGGGGTAAACAGTTCAACCTGTTCCAGCTCCGGCTTCAACCCCAGCGGAGGCCAGGAGAAGAAGAAATGAAGGGGGTAAAAGTCAAAAGCTTATGTTATTTATGCGTGGAAAGGCTATATCTGGAGAGCCGATCATTAAAGGGACGAGTCAATTGCCGAATCCCCCGATTATAATTGGTATGACCATAAAAAAGATTATTACTAAGGCATGGGCTGTAACAAGGACATTATAAATTTGATCATCACCTAGAAGTGATCCGGGCTGACTTAGTTCTGCTCGAATTAAGAGACTTAGGCCAGTTCCGACTATACCTGCTCAGGCACCAAAGATTAAGTAGAGGGTGCCGATATCTTTGTGATTAGTAGAGAATAATCAGCGATTAATTGCCACAGGTAAGATGGCTGAGAGTTAAGCGGTGGTCTGTAGTTCCGCGAAGAGAGGTTAGAGTCCTCTTCTTACCAAGTCCCGTAGTAAAGTTTACACAAGATTGCAAATCCTGAGACGGAGATTAAGGCTCTCCCGGGCTTCTCCCGCCTTTTACCCTACGGCGGGAGAAGCCTAGATAAAAGTTCGATGGTTTAAACGCTTAACTGTTAATTAAGATATTGTAGGATCGAGGCCTGCTTATCTAGAAGACTTTAGTTTAATTAAATCATCTGGGTTGCATTCAGAGGATGTGAGATAGAGTCTTGCAAGTCTTATCAGAAGTTAAGAGATTTGAACTCTTATTGAAAGCTTTGAAGGCTTTTGGTTTTATTAACCTAAATTTCTTACGTGGATAGTGTTAGTAATGTTGGGGTTAGGGGGAGGAGAAGGATGGAGAGAGAAGTGGTGATTGTGAGTAAGATATTCATTTGAGTGGTTTTTGCTCGTCATGAGGATATGAAAAAGATTGGGGTTGGAGAGATAGTTAGGGTTATTGCGTAGCAGAGACGTAAGTAAAAAAATAAGCTAAGGAGAGTTGCCAGGGCTATAATAGTGGCTGGGATTAGTAAATCTTGCTTAGTTAGTTCTTGCAAGATGAGTCATTTGGGTATAAACCCTGAGAGTGGGGGTAAGCCTCCTAATGAGAGTAAAGTAACTAAGGATAGGATTGAGAGTAGTGGGGATTTGGTAGCAGATACGGAGATTGAGTTGATTTTTGTTGAATTAAGTGTGTTAAATAGGAGAAATATTGAGGTGGTTATAATAATATAGAGGGCAAGGTTTAGTAGCGCTAGATTTGGGGCAAAATGAATAATAGTGATTATTCATCCTAGGTGTGCAATTGATGAATACGCTAGAATTTTTCGTAGTTGTGTTTGATTAAGTCCGCTTCATCCCCCGACGATGATTGAGGTAACCCCCAGGGCTATGAGAATATTTGGGTTAAGGAGGGGGTAGAGTTGAAGGAGGATGGCGAATGGGGCTAGTTTTTGTCATGTTGAGAGGATAAGTCCCGTGGTCAGGTCCAATCCTTGGAGGACTTCTGGTAATCAGAAGTGTATAGGTGCCAGACCAATTTTTAAGGCTAAGGCTAAGGTAATTAGTGTGGCGGAGGTTGGTGAAAGCATGTCGGTAATGTTTCATTGTCCTGTAGTTCAGGCATTTGTTGTTCCTGCAAAGAGGAGGAGTGCAGAAGCTGTGGCTTGTGTGAGGAAGTACTTGGTAGTGGCTTCTACTGCACGTGGGTGTTGTTGGTGGATTATTAATGGGATAATAGCTATAGTATTAATTTCTAAGCCTATTCAAATTAGAAGTCAGTGGGAGCCTATGAATGTGATTGTAGTGCCTAGACCTAGGCTGAGGAGGAGGATTGATAGTACGAGGGGGTTCATTAGTAGAGGAAGGATTTTAACCAACATGGTAGGGGTATGGGCCCAAAAGCTTAATTAGCTGACTTTACTTTAGGAAGTAGTATAATAGGAAGTACATAGAGTTTTGATCTCTATGGAGTAGGTTCAAGCCCTATTTTTCTAAGGAAGGGGAATGATTTTAACATTCATGTTTCACTCTATCAAAGTGATCCTTTAATTCAGGCACGCTTCCTTAGGTGAGGGGTGGGAGGCTTGCCATGGAGGTGGGTAGAGTGATGTGTCATAAAATAAGAGCTAATGTAAGTGGTAAGAAGTTTTTTCATACTAGGTGTATGAGTTGGTCGTAGCGGAATCGTGGGTAAGAGGCACGAATTCATAGGAATAGGATGGTTAACATGGTTGCTTTAATTATAAGGCTCAATGTTGAAATTTGAGGGAGGGAGGGGTTATAAGATACGCCTATAAAGAGGATAACTGATAATGTATTTATTATTAAAATATTGGAGTATTCCGCTAGAAGAAATAGGGCGAAAGGTCCTCCTGCGTACTCGATATTAAAGCCAGAGACTAGTTCTGACTCCCCTTCCGTTAAATCAAATGGAGCTCGGTTGGTTTCTGCTAAGGTTGAGATGTATCATATTATGGCAAGTGGTCAAGCTGGGATGAGAAGTCAGATTGTTTCTTGGGTAAAATTAAATGTGTGTAGTGTGAAGCCCCCGGCTATGATAACTAACGACAGTAAGATTAAGCCCAAGGTAACTTCATAGGAAATAGTTTGTGCTACAGCACGTAGTGCCCCTATTAATGCGTACTTAGAATTAGAGGCTCAGCCGGAGCCCAGGATGGTGTAAACGGTTAAGCTAGAAATGGCTAAAATAAATAATAAGCCTAAGTTAAGATTAAGGATGGAGTGAGGCAGGGGTAATGGTATTCATATAAGTAGAGCTAAGGTTAGGGCAGCGGTTGGGGTTGCTAGAAAAAGAAAATGGGATGAGTGTGAGGGGCGGATTGGTTCTTTGGTAAAGAGTTTTAATCCATCAGCGATAGGTTGGAGGAGCCCGTATGGTCCTACTACATTAGGGCCCTTACGAAGTTGCATGTAACCTAAGATTTTACGTTCTACAAGGGTTAAGAATGCTGTGGCCAGTAGGACTGGGATGATGTAGGTTAAAGGGTGAATGATTTGGGTAATAATGGTTTTTAACATGGTTAAGGAGAGGAGTTGAACCTCTGGATCAAAGAGTTTAGGTCTTTTGCAATTACCAGCTCTGCCACCTTAACTCGCTATAATCTTTAGTAGAGGGCTAACCCCTCTTTACTGTTTGAGTTGATTTCAACAGATGAGGGAGAAGCGTGCCTGGGGCATAGGCTCCATTTTCCCGGTCCTTTCGTACTAGGGAAAATATCTACATAGATAGAAACTGACCTGGATTACTCCGGTCTGAACTCAGATCACGTAGGACTGTTAATCGTTGAACAAACGAACCCTTAATAGCGGTTGCACCATTAGGATGTCCTGATCCAACATCGAGGTCGTAAACCCTTTCGGCGATATGGACTCTTAGAAAGGATTGCGCTGTTATCCCTAGGGTAACTTGGTTCATTGATCAGGATTTAATCCTGGGTCATTATTCGTTAGATATTCTATTAATCAGAACTGTCGCTCTAATTTTCAAGTAAAAATACTCAATCGATAAGGAGGTTTTATTTTACTCCTTGGTCGCCCCAACCGAAAACATTAAGTTAGGCTATCCTTATGGTAGGTTAAGTCTTTAGATTAATTATTGGTTAGATAATAACTTAAGTGTTTAAAGCTCCATAGGGTCTTCTCGTCTTATGGTAATATCCCCGCTTCTGCACGGGGAGATCAATTTCATTGATTAGAAAATAGAGACAGGTAAACTCTCGTGATGCCTTTCATACAGGTCTTCAATTAAAAGACAAGTGATTACGCTACCTTCGCACGGTCATAATACCGCGGCCGTTAAACAATGTCACAGGGCAGGCGGGACCTCTTATACAGAGTTTGCAAGAGGCGATGTTTTTGGTAAACAGGCGGAGTTTGTGTTTGCCGAGTTCCTTTACTTTCTTTTAATCTTTCCTGTAAGCACTCCTGTGTAGGGTTAACGATATAACAAATGTGTTTTTCTAGTTTATTATTATTAATATTATAACCTCAGGTTGGTGTCGGTTAATAATCAGTGATTTAATTCTTTCTGACTTACACGGGTGCTTTGGAGAGGATAATCCTCTAATTACTCATTTTAGTATAAGTTCTTTTATTTAGTATAATAAAAAAACCCAATATTGGTTAGGGGGTTTGGAGAATGTATCGGAATTATTGGTTAGTTAAGGGCTGGAGCTATGACGCTTGCTGATCAGATGGCTGCTTTTAGGCCTACTGGGGTGTGGTCCTTTAATAGTATGATCATTACCCTCCTAATAAAGTTGTTTCTTAATTCAAAAGAGTTGTACCTCTTTTAAATAACTAATAATTCTTACAGGTCACCTTATTTAGGTAATCTTAGTTGATGGGGTGAAGAATTATTGCAGAATTTAAGTTCTTTTTTTGGGTAACCAGCTATCACTAGGCTCGGTAGGCTTATCACCTCTACTCGGGAGTCTTCCCACTCTTTTGCCACAGAGACGGGTTGGCTCTAGTACGCTGCTCCGAAGTAGCTCGCCTAGTTTCGGGAAGGTGGACTTAAGGTCTTTTTGTCCACTTGTTCTTACTAAATCATGATGCAAAAGGTACAGGGGTGAATCTTTGCTTTTTGTTACTTTAATGATTTGTTTCAATTCTTTTTCAGCTTTCCCTTGCGGTACTTTTTCTATAGCGCTAAGTATTTCTGTTCTATCACCTATACTAGGAATGTGAAAATGTTTTAAGTATAAAATATTAAGATAATTTATTAGTAATATTGAAGCTAATTAATGGTAGTTAGGCTAGTTTTAAGGTTCAAGATAACTCGAGTTGCACGGGTATATCCTCGGTGTAAGGGAGGTGCTTTACTAATTTAGCCATATTTTGATTATTCCAAGTACACTTTCCAGTACACTTACCATGTTACGACTTGCCTCCTCTTGTGATAAAAATTTATTTATAAAATAGAGTAGCTTAGGTTGAGGAGAGTGACGGGCGGTGTGTGCGCGCCTCAGAGCCGGTTTCAGAAAAATATCCTAAGTTTTTCTTACTGCTAAATCCACCTTATAAGTGATTTTTCATTCTACTGTCCGTGTTTTCTTGAGAGAAAATGTAGCCCATTTCTTTCCACTTCATTCGCTACACCTCGACCTGACGTTTTGGAGGAAATCCATTGTGCTTACTTTTATACCCTCATGGGGTGAGCTGACGACGGCGGTATATAGGCGGTAAGAGCAAGAAGTGGTAAGGTTTAACGTGGATTATCGGTTATAGAACAGGCTCCTCTAGGGGGGTCTGGGGCACCGCCAAGTCCTTTGGGTTTTAAGCTAGCGCTTGTAGTACTCAGGCGGACTTAAACAAAGTAAGTGATGATAAAGGTCTATTTATGGTTAAGCATAGTAGGGTATCTAATCCTAGTTTGTGTCTTAACTGTCGTGAGGTCAAAAGCTCTATCTAATTAGAGTCACTTTCGTCAGTGTATTATTCCTTTTATAGGTGCGTATGACAGCTTTATAAGGTTATAACTCTAGTATTTTTTAGAAACTTTTAATCACCCTTTACGCCGTGAAGTATTAATGTGAGTTACTCGTATAACCGCGGTGGCTGGCACGAGATTAACCAACTCTTTTAACTTTAACTGATTCAAGCTTGCGCTTATTGTTCAATGTCTATCACTGCTGAACTCCCTTGGGGGTGTGGTTAAGCGAGGTGTCATGGGTTATACACACTGTATATGCCTGATACCAGCTCCTAAACAAATAAGGGCATGATTAGGGCGTTCTCACTGGAGTGCTGAAACTTGCATGTGTAAATTTGGTTAAAATTAATACTGAGGCCAGGACCAAACCTTCAGTGCTTGCGAAAGTTTTTAAAATTTATATTAGCATCTTCAGTGCTATGCTTTGCTTTAAGCTACACTAGC